TTTTTTTGTGACTGAAAATACATATATCGTTTTGGCGGCATGGCCGAGCGGTAAGGCGGGGGACTGCAAATCCTTTTTCCCCAGTTCAAATCCGGGTGTCGCCTCATCAAAAAAAGAATGGAAATTCCCTCTTTAGTTTTACTGATATAACTTGCATTTTTTTTTCCAGCAGAAGCAAGTGGAAGAAAAGGACTCTTTTTTTTTGCTTGAGTCGAAGCATCCGCGTTAGGGATTTGGTTCTCTAAAATAAAATGCTATAAATCATTATGTCTAGGCTTCAAGTAAACATTCTAATAATGAAAAGGAATCACTAAATCTTGATATGATAGTCTTTCGACTACTAATGTAGTGGCTGCTGACTGGTTCTTAAATGAGATTGGATATACGTATAGGGGATCTATTTTAGTTGCGGAAAGCGGAAGATACTTTCTGTACTTATGAAAAAAAATCTCTGATTGTTCCCGCATTCAATTATTATTCTATTCAATAGAATTAACTATTGAATAGATAATTTAGTTTTCGTTCTATAACTTTTTAGAAAGTTAGATTAAGTAAAAAAGCGAATTCCTTCTTTTTGGTAACCCGTAGTCACGAATGGAATAGGCCGTCTCCCGAGCGACTCTATGAAACAATTGGGAGACGGTAAAGATTAGATCAAATCAGAAAGGAGTAGGTATGTGTGATCTAGCTTGATTCTCAACTTTTATACTTAAAAAAAAAAATGAAATAGAGGGCAACAAAAGAAAGACAAAGTTTTTCCGTTCGACTCAAAATCATATAAAAACTCGTTTGTTAGTTGATTGTTTCATCAATGGTGTTGTGCCTGAATTTTTTTTTGACTCTGCACTAGTGATTTCACTATTATTAGTGAACAATAATGATTAGTGAACAATAATGGAATAATTCTTTTATATTTATAGAGATAGGGGACATAATTCACATGGATATAGTAAGTCTCGCTTGGGCTGCTTTAATGGTAGTCTTTACATTTTCCCTTTCACTCGTAGTATGGGGAAGAAGTGGACTCTAGAAGTACTACTAATTAAGGAATCAACCTCAAACTGTATCAATTGTTTTATAGATTGTTCTGCCGAGCCTTTTTTTTTACTTTTATTTGTTTTTTCCCTTTTTTACTGTTCAAAGAAAAAAAGTTTTGCTTAGTAATTTGAAAATGTATATATACTTTCGACTCAAAAGAACATGGACATAGTGGTTGTCCAATAAGATGCTCCGCGTAATAAGATATTTCCTCGGGCTAGTCACTCACATATTGCATGCTTACCACTCGTTTTATTAATTATTTTAGTTATGCTTTTTTTTGCTTTATGGAACTCATTTCATATCATGCTTTAAACGTTAAAGATGGGGTTTGCTAATGATTTTTGAAATCCGAAGAGAAGCACTTTCCACGGAACCGAGCCCCTCTATCATTTTTTAATTGTTCAATCAATTATTTCTTTAGAATGGTAAAAAAATCTTATTTTATTACTATATGCCCATAACATTTTTTTTCCGTCATTGATTTGATTCTTCCGATGGATATCAGGATTCATATTGAAAATAATCTGAAATCTAGGAATTAGAATCATAAGAGTAAGAGTTGCCTTTCGAGATTTATTAGAATCAAGATAAACATAAATGAAATAAATAAATAAATGAAGCAAAGAAATAGAATTGGGATATTATGTACATTAACATTAGATATATGGAATAAATCTATATGAAATTAATCTATATGAATATGAGGATATATATTGTAGATTGATCTATATTCAACCTTTATATTTATCTTTATCCAGTAGAACTTTACAGACTCCAATAACTATAATAGCTAGTATGGTAGAAGGATTCATAGATATCTTTCTACCATACTATCGGATCTCATAGAATACTGCTCTCGTAGAATACTGATAATTCTAGTACACTCATTTCATTTAAGACGCTAAATTTGAATCCTTTTGGTTTTCTTTTTATTCTCTTCAGTCATTGATAAGAACTCAAAAGTAAAGTTTAATTCAAATTAATCACTTTGACTGATTGTTTTTACGTATATTATAAGTAAAAAGGCAGTGGGAACTAGAATGAACAGTGTAGTAGCAATAAATGCGAGAATATTTACTTCCATAATTTCATCGTTTCATTTTTTTTTTTTTTTTATTCGCAATAACTCAGGATTTAATCCCATAGAAATGATAAATCTTTGGCTTGTAACTTCAATAGTATGAATTACATCGCGTGATATCGAATCGTATTCGAATATCATGAATAACAATATCTGAACTATCAAATCAATTCATCGTCGAGAATTGAATAGTATAACATAGGAAGATCTTTTATCCATACCAAATTCTAAATTTTATTACTGATCCAATCAAAAATTTCTTTCTTTTAGTATTTTATTTATCATTTTTTTTTTTTTTTTACTTTTTTCTAAAAAAATAATAAAAAATTCCTTCGCTAAAAGAGATGGAATCCTTGTTGGATCTTATTAATATCCTCTTTACTTGAATTAGTAATGGGACATATATATCAAAAGTCCAGTGTGAAATTTGAATGAGATAGATTCTTTAAAATTCAAATTCGTAATTTGAATTAATAATTGAGATTACACAAAATCGGAAAGATATTTTAATATAGAAAAATTCTATCAAAGTAACTATGTGAAATTTATTTTGTATCGTACAAATGGAATTTGTTTATGTGCTCCCGTGAAACATATAGTACTCCCTTCCATTACACAATCGGGAGTAATTCAAAAAGCCAGGCCCATTCTGGTATCTATTGTTTGAATCCTGAATATGATTCTACCAATAATTGTCCTAATCTACATATGCCTTTCTCCCATGAATAAGTACTTCTTGAAGAACTGCAAATTTCCAGATTTGTTTGGTTTGATAAGAAATGTGAAAAAAGAAAATATAAAAAAGAAAGATCCGAAAATTCTGTTATGTTATTTGTTCTCTCTTTTACAATAAAGTAAAAGATGAATTGATATATCTATTTTGATTGGATTTGGATCCGTGTCGGGACTGGCGGGGCTCGAACCCGCAGCTTCCGCCTTGACAGGGCGGTGCTCTGACCAATTGAACTACAATCCCAGGCAAAAAAATCATAAACATATATATGTTTATGATTTCATTGCCTTCAAACCCTTTCTATGCGGATCTATGTAGATTTTAGATTATATGTAGATTTTCATCTACATATTGTAACAGAGACGCCAGCAATGTATTGATATACACACGGACATGCACTTTAATGAGAGGAGCATAGATTATTAGTCATTTTTTTTTTTTTTTTTATTTTTCCGTATCAAACATTTATGGAGAAGAAAAAAAGGGTTATAACCTTTCATGGTGGATCGGCGAATTAGTGGGCCGAGCTGGATTTGAACCAGCGTAGACATATTGCCAACGAATTTACAGTCCGTCCCCATTAACCGCTCGGGCATCGACCCAAGAAGAATCCATTCTAGGCTTCTTTTTTTGATAATTCATGATCAACTTTCTTTCGTAGTACCCTACCCCCAGGGGAAGTCGAATCCCCGCTGCCTCCTTGAAAGAGAGATGTCCTGAACCACTAGACGATGGGGGCATACTTGCCCAACTGCCATCATACTATGATCATAGTATGAATAGTTTTTTGAAATTGTCAATATAAAAAAAATGGAATAATGTGAATCAATTCAAAGGATTTTTATGTCTTTCATGATTCTATAGAATTTTAGAATTTCTCATTTATATTTATTTTATGAATGGTTAATTCTAATCACCATTTTAAAATTCTATAAAAAATTTGATTTTTATCAAAATTTGTTGATCTTTTCTTTCAAATTTCAATTGTTATTTATTAGTTAATTTATATATAGAATTTAATATATATTATATATATAATCTATATTACTCAATTTTTATTATAAATTATAGTATTCATTTTATATCTTATAGTTAAAATAATTAGAGTGATATATAAAGATTATAATATTTTTTAATAGAGTGATATTAATTATATATCAATTCTATATATTACGATGAATTAATATAAAATTCGAGAATAAAAAATGAAAATAGTCATTAGAAGTAAATTCTAAAAAAAAACATTCAAAATTCTCAATATTCTAAAACTAATAAGTGATTGGTCTGCGATATGTCATAAAAGTGGATTAAACTCCATTTCTCATACTTTCAGTCATTCCTTGAATCATTATTATAAGGTTATTAGGTAGGTAAATTTCTATCTCATACTAAGATAAGAAATTCAGGAAATTCAAAAAAGATCAATTTTGAAATATGAGAAGAGGGATAGGTATCCATAAATTTTTGCAAAATTGTTTTTATCGACAAGTGGCTTTATCAATGAAATATCTTGGATCTGTGTTGAATTAGTTGGTGTGTACATGTATCAATCAAATGCATTTCATTATGCTAGGGCTCAATTCAATTAGGATTGGTCTTTTGAAACAATTCATTGCATTGATCAAAGACAATATCAATAAACTATTTTACCTAGACTTACTAGCCCATTCCCATACTACTTACTAGGTAAATAAAATTGATCGTTCCAGAATGAGCCACTATGTGGATAAGAAATATTTATGTACATATATTGTATGTAATATAGAATTCGAATATATTCTATAATAATTAGAAATATATAATAATTATATACATTAAACTCATAGTAGCTAGTGGTTTATTTTTAAATTGAGTTAAATGGGCCCTTTTAACTCAGTGGTAGAGTAACGCCATGGTAAGGCGTAAGTCATCGGTTCAAATCCGATAAGGGGCTTTACTTTCGATTTTATCATGAAATTCCAACCGTAGTATTCCTATTTCATTGAACGGAGAATAAACATACTGTTTGTTTTGCTTTTTTTTGTAATAAAAAAGATAATAAACCATTTCATTAAATGAAAAAATGGAATTCTATTTTATATATAATTATTTACTTTTCTTTTTTCAAAAGTAATAAAGTTATCTTTCATTATTCTAAGTTATCAT